AATAATAATTATATATATATTACGTTAATATAAATTAAATGGATATTATAATACTTATTTATTTTACCATAAGATCTTATTATAGTATAATTATATTATATATAACCATATATGTAATTAAAAGTTAATACGTAACATTATATACAATAAGATTTTATTATATAATATAAACACTATTTGCATTAAAATAGTACTAACTTCAGATAATTAATTAATTTATTATAAGTTATTATAATATTTAATCTTTTTATAAAATAAAAAAAAATAAAAAGATTAAATTCTAGCTTAGTATGTAAAATTAATTGATTGATTTATTTTAAGTTACTATTCAATTTATATAATAAATTATACAGTGTGTGAGGAGATTGTTAGTGTTGAAATTTCTATTATAATTTTCTTAAATAATTTAATTTAATTATGTTGGATTATGAATTTATTCTTTTATAAATTAATGTATATATAACATTGAATGAAAATTATATTAAATTTATATTTTTTTTATATTAAAGTTTTATTCTTGCTTAATTTTTTTTTTTTTCTAAAGATTACATGATAGTTTTGTATACTTAATGTTCATTATTCATTAATTTATATTATTAATCAGATTATTCTGGAAATAGTTATAGAATTAGTATTGGCTTAATTCGTGCCAGCAGCTGCGGTTATACGATTACATACAATAAAAAATTATTGGTTTGCAGTTAATTTTATTATGAGAATTAGATAAATATTATTTGGTGAAATAAAAATATTTATTTTCTTTAATATTGAAGCTGTTAAATTTTCAATTAAACTAGGATTAGATACCCTATTATTTAAAATGTAAATTTTATTATCCTGGGTACTATTAGTTAAGTTCTTTAAACTCAAAGAATTTGGCGGTATTTTATCTATTTAGAGGAACCTGTCCTATAATTGATGGTTCACGATTACATTAACTTTATTTATTTGTTTATATATCTCCGTTATCAGAAAATTTCATTAGAATTAAAATTTTCTATTATTTTTATTAGAATATATTTCAGGTCAAGGTATAGCTTATATTAAAGTAGAGATGGGTTACAATAAATTTATTTAAATGGATTTTAATATTTATAATTAATTGAAGGTGGATTTAATAGTAATTAAAGTATTATAACTTTAATGATTTTAGCTCTAATATATGTACACATCGCCCGTCATTCTCGTTATTAATTTAATTATTGATTTATTTTATATGAGACAAGTCGTAACATAGTAGAGGTACTGGAAAGTGCATCTAGAATGAGTTAAGATAATAAGTTAATTTATTCACTTACAATGAATTAAAATTTTGTGCAACTCAAAATATCTTAATAATTAATTTAATTACTTTTTTTTTTATTTGGTTATTTTTTAATAAAAGAATTTTTTTTTTATTTGGTTTAAGTATATTTAATAGAAAAAATTTTATTTGTTATAGTTTATTAGTAAAGTATTTGGATTTATATAATTATAATAAAGTAGATTTGTTATTGTACCTTTTGTATCAGGGTTGATCAAAATTATTTTATTTATTTTATTTATCTCGATTTTAACAGATTTAAATATAAATTATTTTTAATGTTTAAATATTATTATAAATTTATATTTTGAAGTGAAATGCTAGTCGTTTTTAATTGTATCTAGTTTCTTAAGAAAAATTTTAATTTTATAGTCATTTTATTATTTCATTTTTTTATTATTATTGATGATTATTAATTTAATGGGGGATAAGCTCTATTAATTGTTTAAAAAATTGATTTATTATAAATTTTATGTGTAGGCTTTGAACCAGCTATCTGAGATTTCGTTTCTGTTCATATTTTATTTATATTGATTTATATATATATTTAAATTTAAAATTAAGATTATTTTTTAAATAGTTAAGAATATATAATAATGATTTAATTAGTATAATATTTTTATTAGTATTTATTTAATATTTAATTTATAGTAAGGAATTAGGCAAAAATTTCTCCGCCTGTTTATCAAAAACATGTCTTTTTGATTTTTATTTAAAGTCTGACCTGCTCACTGATATAATATTAAATAGCCGCGGTATTTTGACCGTGCAAAGGTAGCATAATCATTAGTTTTTTAATTGAAGACTAGAATGAATGGTTTAACGAGAGAAAAACTGTCTCATTATAAAAATATAATTTAACTTTTAAGTTAAAAGGCTTAAATATAATTTAAGGACGAGAAGACCCTATAGAACTTAAATATAATAATATATTTATTTTTATGATTATTTTATTAAATATATTACATTATTTTAGTTGGGGTGACTGATAAAATAAATAAACTTTATCTTATAGAATTCACTTTTTGGTGTAAAGTTTTTGATCCATAATTAATGATTAAAAGATTAAGTTACCTTAGGGATAACAGCGTAATTACTTTTTAGAGTTCATATTGATAGAGTAGATTGCGACCTCGATGTTGGATTAAGATAAAATTAAGGTGCAGTAGCTTTATATTTAGGTCTGTTCGACCTTTAAATTCTTACATGATCTGAGTTCAGACCGGCGTAAGCCAGGTCGGTTTCTATCCTAAATATTATAATTTTATATTAGTACGAAAGGACCATATAGATAATTAATTATTTATATAATGATTATAATTAATTACTATTTTGGCAGATAAATGCGTTGGAATTAGAATCCATTAATGTATAAATTACATATAGTACTGATTAAAGATTTTTTTATATTTTTTATAAGTTATCTAATTTTACTTTTATGTATTCTTCTTAGAGTAGCTTTTTTAACTTTATTTGAGCGTAAAATTCTTGGTTATATTCAATTACGTAAAGGTCCAAATAGGGTATCTTTTTTAGGTATTTTTCAACCTTTTAGAGATGCCTTAAAATTACTTTTAAGGGAACAACCTTTACCTTCAAAATCTAATTATTGAACTTATTTTATATCTCCTTTATTAAGATTAATAATTTCTCTTCTTGTATGGGTTATATTTCCTTATTTAACTTTTATATGTTCTTTTAATTATAGAATACTATTTTTTTTTTGTTGTACAAGAATTAGAGTATACACAATTATGATTGCTGGTTGATCATCTAATTCTAATTATTCTCTTTTAGGATCTTTACGTTCGGTAGCTCAGACTATTTCTTATGAAGTAAGATTATCTTTAATATTTATTTCTTTAATTTTATTAATTGAAAGTTTTAATGTGATTGATTTTTTTTTTAATCAACAATATATTTGATTTATTTTTATTTCATTTCCTTTGTTTTTGTCTTGTTTAGCTTCATGTTTAGCCGAAACTAATCGAACTCCTTTTGATTTTTCTGAAGGTGAATCCGAGTTAGTTTCAGGATTTAATGTTGAATATGGATCTGGTAGATTTACTTTAATTTTTCTTGCTGAATATTCTAGAATTATTTTTATAAGAATAATATTAACTTTAATATTTTTAGGTGGGGATTTAAATTCACCATTGTTTTTTTTTAAGTTAATTTCAATAGTATTTTTATTTTGTTGAGTTCGTGGTACTTTACCTCGTTATCGATATGATAAACTTATATACTTAGCATGAAAATCATTTTTACCACTTTCTTTAAATTTTATTTTATTTTTTATTGGATTAAAAAGTCTAATACTAGTTATTTAGTTAAATTATTAGAGAATATTAAGCTAATAGAAATTTCATTTTCTACTCTGTATTTTCAAGACACAAGCTTGGGGGTTTAGCTAATTAGCTTACTTAATTATATTATCTCATGTATTTGCTAAGTGAATATTAAATATGAAGTATGAAAAATACATTACTGTTAATATTTGTCCTGTAAATACATATGGTTCTTCAACTGGACGTTTACCAATTCATGTTAATATAATGATTGTGGTGATTATTGTTCAGAATAATATTTGGTTCGTTGGATAAAATTCATTTCCTTTAAATTTAGTTTTGTTATAGAATGGTATGATTATTAAAATTATAATTGATATTCCTAGTGCAATAACTCCACCTAATTTATTAGGAATTGATCGTAGAATAGCATACGCAAATAGAAAATATCATTCTGGTTGAATATGAATAGGTGTAACTATTGGATTAGCTGGTGAAAAGTTATCTGGGTCTCCAAGTATATTTGGGTTTGTTATGGATAAAATTATTATAATAATAAGAAGAATAATTACTGTAATACTGTCTTTAATGGTAAAATATGGGTGGAAAGGAATTTTATCTATGTTTCTATTAATTCCAATTTGATTATTTGATCCTGTTTGGTGAATAAATATAATATGTACTATGGATAATGCTATAATTATAAATGGTAGAATAAAGTGAAATGAGAAGAATCGATTTAATGTTGCGTTTCTTACTGAAAATCCTCCTCATACTCATTGTACAATTTCATTTCCTATATAGGGAATAGCGGACATTAAATTAGTAATAACTGTTGCTCCTCAAAAAGATATTTGTCCTCATGGTAAAACATATCCTACGAAAGCTGTTGCTATGGTTGTTATTATAATTATTACTCCAATAATTCATGTGTATTTTAATATGAATGAATTGTAGTATAATCCTCGTCCTACATGAAGATATATACAGATGAAGAAAAATGATGCTCCATTAGTATGAATATATTTTATTATTCATCCGTTATTAACGTTTCGGCAAATGTGTATTACTCTATTAAATGCTGTTTCAACTGATGGTGAATAATGTATTGATAATATTATTCCTGTTGAGATTTGAATTATTAAACATAAACCTAATATGGATCCTAAGTTTCATCAAAATGAAATATTTAATGGTGTTGGAAGATCAACAATAGTGTAATTGATTATTTTTATAATGTTTGTTTTTATTCGTAATGGTTTATTCATAATTTATTTTGATCTTCGTATAGGTCCTTCATTTGTTTTTACGATTTTTGAAATTACTATAAGTGTAAAAAATAAATATATTATGACTAAAAATATTATTATGTTGTTAGGTCAATTAAATATTTTTTTAAGATAATTTGTTTCTTTTTTAAATATATTTATTGTTTCTCTATTATTTATTTCTGTAAATATAATATTTCAATCTATTATAATTATTATTATACTTATTGTTATAATAATTATAATTATTTTTGTTCTTCATTTTGTTGATATTATTTCGTTTGATGCGATTCTTGTAATATAAATAAATAGGACTATTATTCCTCCTAGAAAGATTAATAATATGATATATGATATTCAAAATCTTTCTTCGAATGATCCTGTAAAATAGATAACTATTATTGTTTGAATAATAATTCATATAACTATTGTTATTGGTTGATTATTTTTAATAACATTTATATTAATTGTTGATGAAATTATAAAGATTAATTTATTAATTATTTCAGATGTTAGTTTATTTAAAATAATGGTTTTGGAGACCATTGAAGGATTAGTTTTTCTACTTCTGATTTATTATTAGTTTTAAAATAAAAATATTATCAACGATTTACAAGACCGTTATTTTTAATAAACTATTAAAACTAATGATCACATTGTCTTGATTAATATCTTTTTTTATTTATTTAAGAGGTATTTATGTTTATTCATCTACTCGTAAACATTTACTTATAGTTTTGCTTAGACTTGAATATATAGTTCTTTCTTTATTTTTAATAATAAATTTATATTTTATTATTTATTCATATGATTTGAATTTTATTGTATTTTTTATTGTTTTTTCTGTTTGTGAGGGTGCATTAGGATTATCTATTTTAGTTTCTATAATTCGTTCTCATGGTAATGATTTCTTTAATTCTTTTAGTTTATCTTTATGTTAAAATTTATTTTATTTATTGTTTTTTTGATACCTCTTTGTTTAATAATTAATTCTTGGTGGATTATTCATTCTTTAATATTTATTATGATTTTTATCTTTATTATTCAAGATGTAGGTCTTGAATATTTTTGTTTTGGTTATTTTTTTGGTATGGATTTATTTTCTTATTTATTTATTTTATTGAGAATATGAATTTGTGTTTTAATATTAACTTCTAGATTTTCTGTTTTATCGGGTTTTTATTATTTTCGATTTTTTTTATTTGTTGTTTTGTTTCTTCTTTTAATATTATTACTTTCTTTTTCTAGTTTGAGATTGTTTTCTTTTTATCTTTTTTTTGAGTCTAGAATTATTCCTACTTTATTTCTTATTGTTGGTTGAGGTTATCAACCTGAACGGTTACAAGCAGGTATTTATTTAGTTTTTTATACATTATTTGCTAGTTTGCCTTTACTTTTATTATTAGTTAGGATTTATTATTTTACTGGTTTGATATATATACCTTTATTTATTGATTTATATAGTTCTTATTTATTTGTTTATTTATTTATGATTATGGCTTTTTTTGTAAAAATTCCTTTATTTATTTTTCATATTTGATTGCCTAAAGCTCATGTAGAGGCTCCTGTTTCAGGTAGAATAATTCTTGCTGGTGTTCTTTTGAAACTTGGTGGCTATGGACTTATTCGTGTTATAAAGTTTATTTCTTTTTCTGGTACTTTATTTAATTATTTTTTTATATGTTTATGTTTAATAGGTGGATTTTTTATTAGATTGATTTGTTTACGTCAAGTTGATATTAAGTCATTAATTGCTTATTCTTCAGTTTCTCATATGTCAATAGTTATTGGTGGATTATTAACAATAACAACTTTAGGGGTTCATGGTTCTTTGGTTTTAATAGTAGGTCATGGTTTATGTTCTTCTGGTATATTCGTTTTATCTAATTTGGTTTATGAACGTACTGGTTCACGTATTTTATTAATAAATAAAGGTTTAATAGTATTAATACCTTCATTTACTTTATGGTGATTTTTAATTATGATTTCTAATATAGCTGCTCCTCCTTCTCTTAATCTTATAGGTGAATTGATATTATTAATAGGAATTATTTCTTGATCTTGATTATTAATAATTTTTTTGTTTCTTTTATCGTTTATAAGTGCTTTATACACTATTTATTTATATTCATATAGTCAACATGGTTCATATTATTCTGGTTCTTATTCATTTTCTTTAGGTTGTTTACGTGAATATCATTTGCTTATAATACATTGATTTCCTTTAACTTTTTTGTTTTTAATTGGGTTTTATTTTATTTTGTGTTTAAGTATTTTATTTAAAATATTGATTTGTGGAATCAATGATGAGATAATTAGTCTTCTTAAACTAATGAATTTATCTGTTTGTTTATTAGGGTTTTGTTTTCTTTTTTGTTTTGGTATTTATATTTTGTTTTTAGGTTTTTATTTTATTTTATTTGATCTTATTTATTTCATTGAATTTGATTTATTTATATTAAATAGTTCTATGGTGGTAATAACTTTATTATTTGATTGAATGTCTTTAATTTTTATTTCTTTTGTTATAATTATTTCTTCTGTTGTTTCTTTATATAGATCAGGTTATATACATGGTGATTTAAATATTTTACGTTTTATGCTTATTTTATATTTTTTTGTTTTTTCTATAATTTTGTTGATTGTTAGTCCTAATCTTATTAGTTTATTATTAGGTTGGGATGGTTTAGGTTTAGTTTCTTATTGTTTAGTTATTTATTATCAGAATATTAAGTCTTATAATGCTGGTTTACTTACTATTATAATTAATCGATTGGGTGATGTTTCTATTCTTTTAGCTATTTCTTGAATATTAAATTATGGTAGATGGAATTACATTTATTATATAAATTGATATTCATTTTCTTATGAATTTCGATTAATTTTATTTTTATTAGTTATAGCAGTTATAACTAAAAGAGCTCAAGTTCCTTTTTCTTCTTGATTACCTGCTGCTATAGCTGCTCCTACACCTGTTTCTGCTTTGGTTCATTCATCTACTTTGGTTACTGCAGGTGTATATTTAATGATTCGTTTTAATTATGTTTTGTTGTCTTCTGGTTTTTCTAATTTTCTTCTTTTATTGGGTATATTAACTATATTAATATCTGGAATTGCTGCTAATTTGGAGTATGATTTGAGGAAAATTATTGCTCTGTCAACATTGAGACAGTTAGGATTTATAGTTAGAACTTTATCTATGGGTTTATATATTATTTCTTTTTTTCATTTATTAACTCATGCTTTATTTAAATCTTTATTATTTTTATGTGCTGGCTCTTACATTCATAATTTATTTAATATTCAGGATATTCGTTATATGGGTTCTATATTTAATTATATACCGGTTTCTTCTGTATGTTTAAATGTTTCTAGATTATGTTTATGTGGAATTCCTTTTATGTCTGGATTTTATTCTAAGGATTTAATTTTGGATTTATTGAATATAAGATTAATAAATTGTTTAATTTATTTTATTTATTTTTTTTCCACAGGTCTTACTTTAATATATAGATTGCGTTTATTTTATTATTCAATGATTAGGGTTTCTAATTGTTTTCCTTTATTTAATTCTGATGATGATATATTAAATATTAATATTAGTATGGTTTTATTATTAATTATATCTGTATTTGGTGGTTCTTTTTTAATATGACTAATCTTTCCTTTTCCTTTTCTTGTTATTTTACCTATTTATTTAAAGTTGATGACTATTTTTGTTATTTTAATTGGTTTATATTTTGGTTTTTTTTTATTTAGTTTTTTAATATTAAATTTATCTTTTGTTTTTTATTCATATAAGTTTTTTTTTGGGTTAATAATGTTTATGCCTTATATTTCTACTGGTTTTGTTTCTTTTTTACCTTTATATAAAGGGTTTATATTATCTAAGGTTATAGATCAGGGTTGATATGAATCTATTGGAGGTCAGGGATTATATAATTTATTTATTTTTATTTCTTTATATATTTATTCAATTTTTGATTATAAATATAAAATTTATTTGTTATCATTTATTTTTTGAATTTTTTTATTATTTGTCTTTATTTTTTTTTATTTGAATAGCTTATAAAAAGCGTGACATTGAAGATGTTAATAAGGTTATTTACCTTCAAATAATTTATAAATAATTATTATCATCTATACATTGAAAATGTATTGTTTGTTTTTAAACTATATAAATAAAAGAGATATTAACTATTTTAATTGCTATTATTAAAGTTAGCAGCTTTAATTTTTATATCTCATTAATTGGAACATATATTCATTGGTATTATTAACATTAATATGCCTCTATTTGGCTTCAATTAATTAATTAATTATTTATATAAATATAAAATAAGGGTTAATTTACCTTTTTTTCAGGCCGAAACTGAATACAATATATTTGTTTCTTATTTAAGGTAAATTGAATTTATCAATACTTTCTGAATGCAACCCAGATGTTATATTTAACTATAACCCTATTTTTCTCATTGTAGTGCTCCTACTTTTCATTCGTATACGCATCCTATGATAAGAATTATAATAAATAAAGATGATGAAATAATTCATGATTTTAATGATGATCAATAAATTAAAACAGGAATTGGTAAAATTATTACGATTTCTACATCAAAGATTAGAAAAATTACTGCAATTATGAAGAATCGAAGGGAAAATGGTATACGAGATGATGAATTTGGGTCAAATCCACATTCGAATGGTGATCTTTTTTCTCGGTCATAGATCAATTTTTTTGATATTGACATATTTATTATAATAATGATTAATGTAATTATTAGTGATATTAATATAGCTGTGGTTAAATTAATTATTATTTATCTTGATAAACAAACTTATTATTTGGAAGATAATTGTACTAATATACTAGATAAATAAGAACCTCATCAGTAGATTGAGATATATAGAAATAGTCATACTACATCAACAAAGTGTCAATATCATGCTGCAGCTTCAAATCCTATATGATGTTTTGATGAAAAATGATTAATTAAGTGGCGGATTATGCAGATAAGTAGAAATGAAGTTCCAATAATAACATGAATTCCATGAAATCCTGTAGCTATAAAGAATGTAGATCCATAAATAGAATCTGCTAAGGTGAATTGTGATTCTCAGTACTCATAAGCTTGAAGAATAGTAAAATAAATACCAAGTATAATAGTTATAATAAGTCTTATATTTCCTTGTGAATAATTTGATTCTATTATTCTGTGATGAGCTCATGTAACTGAAATTCCTGATGTTAATAATACTACAGTATTTAATAATGGAATATTTATGGGGTTAAATGATTTAATTCCTTCTGGAGGTCATATTATACCAATTTCTACATTAGGGGCTAATCTTCTGTTAAAGTATGCTCAGAAAAATGATATGAAGAATAATACTTCGGATGTAATAAATAGAATTATTCCTATTTTTATACCTTTAACTACATTATTTGTATGTAGACCTTGAAAAGTTCTTTCTCGTGTTACATCTCGTCATCATTGAAATATAGTTATTAAATTAATAGTTAAACCTAAAATAATTAAATCTATTTCGTATATATTAAATCATTTTGTTAATCCAGCTGCTATAATTATTGTACCTAATGCTCTAGTTAGTGGTCATGGTCTAAAATCTACTAAGTGGAATGGTTGATTAGAATTTAGTGTTAACATAAATTACTTCTCTTGAATAAAGAGTTCTTAATACTGAGAATACATAAGCTTGAATTATTGCAACAGCTATTTCTAAAATAATAAGTATTATTTGAATTGATAATATTATTATTAATATTCTTAATTCTAATTTTGTTCCTGAGTTTCCTATAAGTGTTAATAGTAAGTGACCTGCAACTATATTGGCTGTTAATCGTACTGCTAAAGTTATTGGTCGAATAATATTACTTACTGATTCAATTATTACTATGAAAGATATGAGGATATTTGGTGTTCCTTGTGGAACTAAATGAGCAAATATATGATTTGTATTTATTAATCATCCATAAATTATAATACATATTCATAAAGGTAAAGCTAATGATAAATTTATTACTATATGTCTAGTTCTTGTAAATACATATGGAAATATACCTATAAAATTATTGAATAAAATTATTGTGAATATGGATATAAATATTAATGTTATTCTTTTATTATTGTTTTTTTTAATAATTACTTCAAATTCATTATTGATTTTTTTTATGGTTTTGTTTCATGTAATATTTATTCGGTTTGGTATTATTCAAAATATTGATGGTATAATAATTAAACCAATAATTGATCTTATTCAATTAAATGAAATGTTTATAATTTGAGTAGATGGATCGAATGTTGAGAATAAATTAGTTATCATATTCACTTAAGTGATAATATTTTTTTATTTTTATTTGTTACTTTTATTTTTTTATGATTAAATGTGAAATAATTTATTGTAATGAACGTTATTAAAATTAATGAAAATATTATTATTATTGTTGTTCATATAATTGGTGATATTTGTGGAATAAAGATTAACTATCTTCATTAGAAGTAGTTGTTATTAATAAATCTACTATAACTTGGTTTAAGAGACCATTACTTACATTTCAGTCATCTAATGGTTTAATTCAAGGAATATTACTTAAATTGTAATAATTGTAGATTGACATTCTTTTGTTTTAATTAAACTAATTCCTTATATTATTTTTTTAATTCATTCGATGAAAAGTTTTCTTGATGTTCTTTCAATTATGATGGGTATAAATCTATGATTGGCTCCACAAATTTCTGAACATTGTCCATATAAAATTCCAGGACGATTAATAAAAAATCTTGATTGATTGATTCGTCCTGGAGTTGCATCTACTTTAATTCCTAGTGACGGAATAGTTCATGAATGAATTACATCTGATGCTCTAGCTAGAAGTCGAATTGATGAATTTATAGGAATAACTATATAATTATCTACTTCTAGATTACGGAATCTTCTATTTTCATATTCATTATATGAAATTATATATGAGTCAAATTCAATTTGTTTGAAATCTGAATATTCGTATCTTCAATATCATTGTCGTCCAATTGTTTTAATGGTTAATATTGGATCATTATTGTCATCTATTAAATATAATATTTTAATAGATGGTAAAGCTACACATACTAGAATTATGGCGGGAATAATAGTTCAAAATGTTTCTAATAAATGTCCATGAATTATTATTCGGTATGATATAATATTTTTTATATTGTACATTAGGAAATATCCAACAATTGATCTAATAATAATTAAGATTATTATAGTATGATCATGAAAAAATGATAATTGTTCTATTAGTGGTGAGTTACTATCTTGAAGTGATAAATTTGATCATGTAGCCATATTATTTAATTTCTAATAAAAGATTTTCTTTATATATAGATCTTAAATCTATTGCACTTTTCTGCCATATTAGAATGAATTAATTATAGGTAATTCATTATATCTATGTTCTGCAGGTGGATAATTTTGTTTTCATTCATTAGATGATGATATATTTTCTATAAAAATGATTTGACGGTTTTGAATTATTCTTTCTCATATAATTATGATGAATATAATAATGGCGATTAAAGAAATAATAGATCCTGTTCTTGATAAGATGTTTCATGATGTATATGCGTCTGGGTAATCGGAGTATCGTCGTGGTATTCCTGCAAGACCAAGAAAATGTTGAGGAAAGAATGTTATATTAACTCCAATAAATATAATGCTGAATTGAATTTTTAATCATTTTTCATTTATTGTTAATCCAGAAAATAATGGGTATCAATTAATAAACCCTCCTATAATAGCGAATACTGCTCCTATAGATAAAACATAATGGAAATGAGCTACAACATAATAAGTATCATGAAGAATAATATCAATAGATGAGTTTGCTAATACAAGTCCTGTAAGTCCACCAATAGTAAATAGGAAAATAAACCCTATAGCTCATAGAATTGATGCATTAAATTTTATTTTTGTTCCATATAAGGTTCCTATTCATCTAAATACTTTAATTCCGGTAGGAATTGCAATAATTATAGTTGCTGAAGTAAAATAAGCTCGTGTATCGACATCTATTCCTACAGTGAATATATGATGAGCTCAAACAATAAATCCTAAAATTCCAATAGTTGCTATAGCATAAATTATTCCTAGTGTTCCAAATGATTCATTTTTTCCTCTTTCTTGATAAATGATGTGTGAAATTATTCCAAATCCCGGTAAAATTAGAATATACACTTCTGGATGGCCAAAAAATCAAAATAAATGTTGATAAAGGATTGGATCTCCCCCTCCGGCAGGATCAAAAAATGATGTATTTATGTTTCGGTCTGTTAATAATATTGTAATTGCTCCAGCTAAAACCGGTAAAGATAATAGTAAAAGAATTGCTGTAATTACTACGGATCATACAAAAAGAGGTATTTGATCTAATTTTATAGATTTTGATCGTATGTTTATAGCTGTAGTAATAAAATTTACTGCTCCTAAGATAGATGAGATACCTGCTAGGTGAAGAGAGAAGATTGTTAAGTCTACAGATGCTCCACTATGCGCATAAATTCTTGAAAGAGGTGGGTATACTGTTCAACCAGTACCTGCTCCTTTTTCAATTAAACTTGACGCGATTAAAAGATTAATAGATGGAGGTAAAAGTCAGAATCTTATATTATTTATTCGTGGGAATGCTATATCAGGAGCTCCAATCATTAATGGTATGAGTCAATTTCCGAATCCTCCAATTATAATAGGTATCACCATGAAAAAAATTATAATAAATGCATGAGCTGTAATAATAACATTATATGTTTGATCATCTTCAATTATATGACCAGGTTGACCTAGTTCTATTCGGATTAATACTCTTAATGATGTTCCTATAATCCCTGATCATGCTCCAAGTAAAAAATATAATGTTCCAATATCTTTATGATTAGTTGAGAAGAGTCACTTTTTCGTTAATATGGCTGAAATTTAGGCGATAGATTGTAAATCTATTTATGGACTCTATGTTCTTTTAACAGGCTTTATATTCAACAATGATTTAGAATTGCAAATTCTAAGGTGTAATGTTTACTAAGGCCTAAAATTTATTTTTTATTAATAACTTTGAAGGTTATGGGTTTAAAAATTAACCTAAGTCCTTATATTGTAAATATAAGGATAGGTGATGTTATTAATCCTAAATTAATAAGATTAAAAATTGTTATTAGACTTATATTGGATGGAATTTCTATTTTTGTTCTTCATTTGTTTTCTGTATTTATAATAATAGATGCTGAGAATAGAATTTTTATGTAATAATATAGTGTAATTATATTTATTCATACTATAACCGAGGCTATAGCTGTTATTCTAGATTTAATTATTAACTGAATAATTATTCATTTTGTTAAAAACCCTAAAAAAGGTGGTAATCCTCCTAATGATAAAAAAGATAATATTAATAAATATTTACTTAATTTATTTTTATTTATTCTATTGAACAAATTGTTTAAATGGAAAACCTTTATTTTATTGAATATTAAAGTTAATGCTACGGTTATAGTTGAATATACTAAAAAGTATAATTCTCATATAGTATCTCTTAATAATATTGATGACATTATTCATCCTGAATGACTTACTGATGAATATGATATAATTACACGAATCGATAAATGATTTAATCCCCCAATTCCTCCAATTATAATTGAAAGTATGATTAATATTAATATTATAATATTATTTTTTAAGCAATAAGATATTACTGCTAGGGGTGCAATTTTTTGTCATGTTATTAAAATTATGCAGTTTATTCATCTACTTATTCTTATGACTTCAATAAATCAGAATTGAAATGGTGCGACTCCAAGTTTTAGCAACAAACTAGAAAGAATAATTATAATTATTCTCTCTTTTATTATTATCAAATTTCTTTGTATAGATAATAATCTAAATATAATTATAATTGAAGCTATAGCTTGAATTATAAAATATTTAATTGACGTTTCGTTGACAACTGGATTTTTTCTTTTTATCATAGGGATAAAGGCTATTAAATTAATTTCTAAACCTACCCAAACTCCTAGCCAAGAGTTTGATGATACGGTTAGTGCTGTTCCTATCACTAACAATGAAAGGAACAATAAGGATATTGTTTTTTTGTGTATTAGAGAGAAGAGGATCAACCTCTATTAATGGGATATGAACCCATTAGCTTTAAATTTAGCTTATCTTTCTATATTTAGGTGTAAGATGCACATGAACTTTTGATGTTTATGGAGATAGTTTGATTCTATCAATTATAACAAGAGTAATACTAAATTACTTAAGCTATTCTATCAAAATAGACCTTTAATCAGGCATCTCATTTTGTTTCTTTATTATTTAATGTATAAATTAATTGTCACTTTTTGTGTTTTGGTATCTATATAGTTTTCATCTTATTCGATCAAATTTACCTTATTTTTTTGTTTATTTATGCATTTTTTTATAATTTTTCATATTTTCTCTTTATATATTTATTAAAATTTACTTAATAATATAATTATTTATATACTATTAAATGATTATATTAATATAGATATAAATAAATAAATAATAGATATAATTATATATTATAATATGAGATATATGCTATATATATAGATTAAATATTCTATTGTATGTATAAATTAATTAATACTTATAATTATATTGAATATCTATATAAAGTATAGATACTTATTTTAGAACTTAAAGAAAATATTTTATATTAAATACTAATGATAATTATACATCTATATTATAATAAGATCTTATTATAATATACATATACATATTTATTATTTGTTATAAT